TATAATATATATATAATTATATATAAAATATATATATATAATATAAAAAAAATTAATATAAAAAATATAAAATATAATATATATATAAATATATATATAATATAAATATAATATATAAATAAATATAGAAAATATATTATATTATTATATTATATAAATATTATATAAAATATATAATAATAAATATATTTTATATTTATTATATTAATATTATTTTAAATTAAATAAAAAAAAATATAAATATAATTAAATAAATTTAAATATAAATTAAATTTAAATAATAATATAAAAAAATAAATAAAAAATATAATTAAATAAATATGAGTATATTATTGAGTTGAGTATATTATATATATAAATATAATTATAAACTCAAAAACAGAAAACAAATTAATAAAAAGATTAATACAAAAGTAATAAAAAGATTAATACAAAAGATAAATACAAAAAGAGGTAAGACGAGATTCGCCCGCCCCCTACTAAATATTTAATTACTTCACCCGCAAAGAAACTTATAACCCCAACACTGTTTGTAATTCCATCAATTATGCATCTATCAAAAAAATGAGTTAGTTTAGCTAATCCTCTTATACTCCGGATTACAACCCTTGTGTAGAAAAAATCTATATAACCACGATTATACGACCAATTATATATAACATTTACTATTTGGTCCAAAAAAGCTCTTTTAGGACCTATTTTAACAAATGAATTGATTAAGTCCAAATTTTTGAAAGATGAATAAGCAGACCCATAAAAAATGAATGCTACAAATATTCCGAAAAATGCTATACTTACTGAAAAAGATGCATTTGTCAAAAATTCATACCAGTCTATGGAATAATCCGAATTTGGATGTAAAAGATTTTTCGAAGGAGCCAACCATTTCGATAATAGATCAAAATCAGTTTCCCCTTGACCAAAAGCAATTCCTATGAATCCAACAAACAGAGTAAATACTACCAATATAAGCAAAGGAAATAACATAGTATTGTCCGATTCGTGGGGATACATAGAAGTATTTTTTTTCAAAAAGCGAGTAGTAAAGTATCGCATCTGATTTTTTACATTCCCATCAAATTGATATGTATTTTTATAAAAAAAATAAACACTTTCATTATTATTCATTGTCGTCGAGAAAAGTAAATTTTTGTTGATCGCCTTAGGTACCTCTTTTCCCCATAAAGATATTGAATAAAATGAGTTATTTTGAGCTCCGCTATAAATTTGAAAATTAACATGTAAATACCCTTCAAAGGTAAGTAAATACACCCGAAACATATAAAATGCGGTTAGTCCTGCTGTAAAACAAGCTATTACTGCGAAAATTGGCGAATACAACCAACTTTCGCTAAGAATTTCATCTTTGGACCAAAAACAAGCAAGAGGTGGAATACCACAAAGAGAAAGTGTACCTAATAAAAACGTAGTTCTTGTAATTGGAACATATTTTGTTAAACCGCCCATAAAAACCATATTCTGACTTTTATCGGGTGAATATCCAACAAGGGGTTCCATTGAATGAATAATAGATCCGGACCCCAAAAACAATAATGCTTTCGAATAGGCATGAGTAATCAAATGAAATAAAGCAGCTCGATAAGAACCTAGCCCTAGGGCTAACATCATATAACCCAATTGAGACATTGTAGAATAGGCTAAACTTCTTTTAATATCTCTTTGAGCAAGAGCCAAAGTAGCTCCTAATAATAGTGTTATTACACCTATCAAAGAAATGAGATTCATTATGTAAGGTATGTTTGTGAAAAGAGGAAGAAGCCGAGCCACAAGAAAAATTCCCGCCGCTACCATAGTAGCAGCATGTATAAGAGCCGAAATGGGAGTAGGCCCCTCCATGGCATCAGGTAACCATATGTGAAGAGGGAATTGCGCAGATTTAGCAACTGCACCGAGGAATAATAGGAAGGCACACAGAGTAGCAAATAAAAAATTAACCTCATTATTATGAATCAACTTATTAAATGTTTCGAACAAATCCCGAAATTCAAAACTTCCTGTTATCCAATAAAAACCTAAGATTCCCAATAACAAACCAAAATCCCCTACACGATTGGTTACAAAAGCTTTTTGGCAAGCGCTTGCGGCAATTGGTCGTGTAAACCAAAAACCTATCAAAAAATACGAACACATTCCTACCAACTCCCAAAAAATATAAATTTGTATCAAATTGGAACTAGTAACTAATCCCAACATTGAAGCATTGAAAAAACTCATATAAGCAAAAAATCTCAAATATCCTTGATCATGAGACATATAATTGTCACTATAAATAAGAACCATAATTCCAACAGTAGTGATTAATATTAACATTATAGAAGTAAGCGGGTCAATAAAGTATCCGAACTCTAAGGAAAAATCATTATTGATGGTCCAAGACCATAGATATTGATAAATAAGACTTCCATTTATTTGTTGAATAGACAAATTGACCGAAAAAAACATAGCTATACTTAGCAGTAAAACACTAGGAAAAGCCCACATACGACGAATATTTTTTGTTGCTGTTGGAACAAGTAGAAGTCCAAGTCCTATTGACATAGTAACAGGGAGTGGAAGAAAAGGTATTATCCATGCATATTGATATGTATGTTCCATAAGAAAGCAATTTAAAAATATTTTTCTTATTAATTTGATTGTAATTGTTTCCGATTCACCAACTCTTATCTATTTCTATTTCGGAAAGAACAAGAATAAATAAAAGAAATCAGCAAAAAAATTATGAAAAACTCAAGGATTTGAATTCTTAATTGATCTGATTTTTCCCATATATCCCATCTATTATTAAATAATTCAAAAAGCTCCAATTCGTTTGATCAAATGATATGACTAAATAAGCAGGTAAAAAAGTTATTACCCAGTTATTCACTTAAGAAAGATAAATTTTTATTAAATTTAAATTAAGATCCAAAAAATATCAAATTTTTAATTATTCTACCGTTTTGATGATTTATAACCAAACCATATAGTAAAAAAAGTTCCACCAACACAAAAAAAGAAAGCACTTGGTTCAGATATGGATCCAGTATCTGCTAATAACAGAATTCAATAAAAAGGAACTTTATTATCTATTAATCCATTATCATTATATATAGATCTATTAATCTATTTATTATATATAGTATAGTTAAAATATTTAAAGTAATTATCTAATTTACTGTGGAACTGATTTAATTAGAATTCAATCGGAAAACTTATGCTTATTGTAAATAGAATCCTACAATATTTCTTATTTGGTATAGAATTGAAACAAGGTATTACTAGATAATATTAAAATTAATTACTTTTATCTGGCTATAGTAGTTTTTTTTATATTTTATATATAGTAGTTTTATATTTATATTTTATATTTATAATATATAGTTATAGTAATTTAAAATTTATATTTAAATTAGGAATAGGCACTCCGCTCTGAAATTGATCAATTTTATTTTCATAGAAAATAAATTGAAATCGTTTTCAATTATATAAGGAGATGGGGAAAGATTTTTGTTTATTAAATGTGTTATAAAAATAACAGACCAAAATCAAATATGAGTTGGAAACTTTTTTGTTCTTTTTGAGTGGCAATCAACTTCTTTTTTGTGATAATAGATACCGTAAACACAGATTCAGATGGGGCTATAAAATAAATAAACAATCAATACTAGCTCTTTCTTGATTTGACGATTGTATTTGTATGTAATAGAGATACGAAAAAAAAGCATAACATAAAATAAACTAGAATAAGAAAAGATTCATATCAAAAGAAATTTTCTTTTCTAGTACAAAGACTATATGCGATATGCAAAAAACAAAATCAATAATCAATAATATATTTATTGCTTGTTAGGTAAGAAACTATTTTCTTATGTTATGAAAGATTTTTCTCTTTTATCTATATAATAAGTTAAGTAAAATACAGATAATAAATAATGAAAAAGGATCGATCCCTTTTGAACAATACATGTCTTTCACATCCAATGATAAAAATGACTAACTCTTTATTTTTGAATGGCAGTTCCAAAAAAACGTACTTCTATGTCAAAAAAACGTATTCGTAAAAGTATTTGGAAGAAAAAAGGATATTTGGCTGCGCTAAAGGCTTTTTCTTTAGCTAAATCAGTATCCACAGGACATTCAAAAAGTTTTTTTGTGCGACAAACAAGTAATAAGGCCTTGGACTAATCCGAATGGACATAGTCCAAATAATTAAATTAAAAATTAAAACTTTCAGTTATTTTATAAGACGAGTGGGTCGCATTAAATTAATTTGTGTTTTGTTTAAAATTCTTCAATTCAATATGAGCTAGAACTAACTGTTGTGATATGTAGAAGAAGATTTTCTCTGTCTATTATAACTATACTGGCTTTAACTATTATTAACTATTATTATTTTTCTATTTTTTCATTTAAATGAAAAAATAGAAAAATAATATACGAGGTTTCGTTTTCTTTTTTCATTATACTAAAATTTCGCGAAATGGTAATTTTGACTTACGACACTAACTTTTTACAAAAAGTTCATTTATTTTAAAATATATATTTTTTGTGAAAATGAAAAGTAAATTACAATAAAGTAAATTACAATAGAGATTGCAACTCTTTTTTGTTATATGTCTAGTCCAATACCTAATTGATTTGTTTGGGTAAATCCTCTCATAAATGTTATACACAACTGTTATACACAACAAGGAATAAATTATTAATACAATTCAATTTAAGGATACCGAGTTAGATAATATGTAAATATCAAAAAAAAAAAATTAAATGAAAATTTAAACAAATAAAATAATCAATTTCAATTTTTAAATATTACATTAAATCTTGAGTCTCGACGATTCAAGATGAATGAGCTATTATTATTTCAAGCAAGCCGCCATGGTGAAATCGGTAGACACGCTGCTCTTAGGAAGCAGTGCTAGAGCATCTCGGTTCGAGTCCGAGTGGCGGCATCTCTAAAAATAACATTATATATCCTATATAGTATAGAATATAGTATAGAATTTATTTAATTCCTGATTTTAATTCTGTATGTAATTGGATTGGACTCCTTCTTTTATGATATTTGTAACTTTAGAACATATATTAAATCATATCTCTTTTTCGATCATTTTAATTGTAATTACAATTCATTTGATGACCTTTTTAGTCCGCGAAAAGGTGGGATTATATGATTCGTCGGAAAAGGGGATGATAGCTACTTTTTTGTCGATAACAGGATTATTAGTTATTCGTTGGATTTATTCGGGACATTTTCCATTAAGTAATTTATATGAATCATTAATGTTCCTTTCGTGGAGTTTCGCTATAATTCATATGATTCCTAAAATATGGAATCATAAAAATAAAAACGATTTAAGCGCAATAACCGCACCAAGTGCTATTTTTACTCAAGGCTTTGCCACTTCGGGTCTTTCAACTGAAATGCATCAATCCGCAATATTAGTACCTGCTCTACGGTCCCATTGGTTAATGATGCATGTAAGTATGATGTTATTGAGTTATGCAGCTCTATTAGTTGGATCCTTATTTGCGATTGCTCTTCTAGTCATTACATTTCGAAAAAATATCGAAAGTTTTGGTAAAAACAATAAATTTTTAATTAGGTCATTTTTCTTTAGTGAGATCAAATGCTTGAATGAAAACAGAAATGTTTTACAAAATACTTCTTTTTCTTCTTTAAATTTAAAAAATTATTACAAATATCAACTGGTACAAAGATTGGATTATTGGAGTTCTCGTGTCATTAGTCTAGGGTTTACTTTTTTAACTATGGGTATTCTCTCTGGAGCAGTATGGGCTAATGAGGCATGGGGATCCTATTGGAATTGGGACCCCAAGGAAACTTGGGCATTTATTACTTGGACCATATACGCGATTTATTTACATACTAGAACAACCAAAAGTTGGCAAGGTGCGAATTCGGCAATTGTGGCTTCTATAGGATTTCTTATAATTTGGATATGCTATTTTGGGGTTAATTTATTAGGAATAGGACTGCATAGTTATGGTTCATTCATATTAATTTAGATACTAATTTAATTTAGTATCTAATTGAATAAACTTATTGAAAAAAAAAATCGTCCCACAGATAAAGAAAGTTTGTGTAAGTTTTTTTGAGAACCGTTTCACTTTTTGAGTGAAACGGTTCTCAAAAAAACTTGAGATGTAATGTATCCCATTACAATTCCAACTCACTTCCCATAAAGACTTTATGTTTTATTCATGAAGACTACCTATCATAATAATTAGATAGAATAGCCTGTACCTTGTCAACTGATAATGAAATAACCAAATCAGGATACAGACCAATCGCTATTACGGGTAAAAAGATACAAATCGAAATAAAAAGTTCCCGTGGTCCAGAATCCACAAAAAAAGAGTTTGGAAGATTGAATAACTTGTATCCATAGAACATCTGGCGTGACATAGATAATGAATAAATAGGAGTTAATATCATTCCAATTGCCATTACAAAAGTAATTAGTATTTTTGGTATTAAAAGGTATTTTGGACTGGTAATTATTCCAAAAAATACTACCGATTCCGCAACAAAACCACTCATTCCGGGCAATGCAAGAGAAGCCATTGAGAAACTGCTGAACATAGTAAAGATTTTTGGCATTGGAATAGATATCCCTCCCATTTCGTCAAGATAAACAAGACGTATTCTATCACAACTTGTTCCCCCTAAGAAAAAAAGGGCAGCACCAATAAATCCATGAGAGAGTAATTGTAAAATAGCTCCATTAAGTCCTGTGTTGGTTATCGAACCAATTCCTATAATTGTGAAACCCATGTGAGAAATGGAAGAATAGGCTATTCTCTTTTTTAAATTGCGTTGACCGAGAGAGGTTGAAGCGGCATAAATTATTTGTATTGTTCCCACTATTACCAACCATGGGGAAAATATGGAATGAGCGTGGGATAAAAATTCCATATTGATCCGAATCAATCCATATGCTCCCATTTTTAATAAGATTCCGGCTAGAAGCATACATGTACTGTAATGTGCTTCCCCATGGGTATCTGGTAACCATGTATGTAGAGGTATAATCGGTGATTTGACAGCATAAGCAATAAGGAAACCAAAATATAATATTATTTCCAATGCTACGGGATACGATTGATTGGCTAATGTTTCAAAATTTAATGTCGGTTCATTGGAACCATATAAACCCATACCTAGAACTCCTATTAAAAGAAAAATGGAACCCCCCGCAGTGTATAAAATAAACTTTGTAGCCGAGTACAGACGTTTTTTCCCACCCCACATGGATAAAAGTAAATAAACAGGAATTAATTCTAACTCCCACATGATAAAAAAAAGTAAAAGGTCTCGAGAAGAAAATGATCCTATTTGACCACTGTACATTGCTAACATCAGAAAATGAAACAATCGCGAATCTCGAGTAACAGGCCAAGCCGCTAAAGTAGCTAAAGTAGTGATAAATCCTGTCAAGAAAATAGGTCCTATCGAAAGTCCATCGATTCCCAGTCTCCAGTGAAAATCAAAAATATTTATCCATTTAAAATCCTCTTCTAATTGGATTAACGGGTCGTCCAATTGAAAATGATAACAGAATGCATAGGTCGTTATAAGAAGTTCCAATAAACATATACCTATGGTATACCAACGAACTACCTTATTTCCCCTATGCGGGAGAATAAAAATGGAAGAGCCCGCGAATATAGGAAAAACAACAATTATTGTTAACCAAGGAAAATAACTCGTGGTAAAGACAAGATACGCTTTGACCAGAAAAACCCGTACTCAATATCAATAAAATTTTTTTATTTAATTCTGAGCACGGGTTTTTGTCAGTAAAGAGGAATCAAATGATTCAAGTGGATTTTTTTTATAACGTATCAATAAGCTAGGGCCATACTGCGAGTTGTCTCATGCCATAAATAAACACGGACACTCAAAAAATCTGTTGGACAGGCGGATTCACATCTCTTACAACCTACACAGTCCTCGGTTCTTGGAGCGGAGGCAATTTGCTTAGCTTTACATCCCTGCCAAGGTATCATTTCCAAAACATCCGTAGGGCAGGCCCGTACACATTGAGTACACCCTATACATGTATCATAAATCTTTACTGAATGTGACATTGGATCTATAAGCTTCAGTTTTGAACATAAAATTTTTCGATCTGGTAAAATCAATAATAAAAAAATCCATATATTGTAGACACCAGACGAATCAGTGGTTTACCAGAATTTTTTAGAATCTATATATTTCTGGATCTGTTCATGAGAAGAGAGCCAAGAGACTTTGATTTCTATTTCACCAAACATAGTGATATGAATTGTCCATATTACATGCTAATACTAACTAATACTAGTAAAATAAAACTATAAAAACCGGCGAGTATAACTGAGAAAATAAATTATATTAATTATTAAAATATAATATGAATTATGTTAGTACAAATTAATCATATTTTATTATAAACTATAAAAATTATTATACTTATTATTTATCTTATTATACTTATTATTTATCTTATGTATATTATATAAATTGTATTATAAATTGTATATGTATAGTATAATTGTATATATAATTGTATAGTATATCATATAAATATATTATAAATGTATTAAGAAAATATAATTAAATATAAAATATATAAAATAAAATATATTAAATATATAAAATATATTATATAAATATAATATATATAATATAAAATATAATATAAAATATAATATAAAATAAATAAATTTAAATATAAAATTAAATATAAAAAACATCAAATTATATAAAATTATAGATAAAATTATAGATTAGGTAAAGCTTTGTTTGTGATAAGGGATATCTAATACTTTATTTTATAATTTTTATTTTATATGATTTTATATTTATTATTAATTTTATTATTTATATTAATTTAATATTATTTTTATTATTTTTTTTTTCATTTCAAATTCAGTTAAGTTAGTATATATATTATTTACTATTCATATTCAGTCAGTTTAAAATCAGATTCAGTTTATTTATTATATCATACTTAGTAATATTACACATACATATTATATAATTATACATGATAAATATATGGTTTGTTTGTATAGATGTATTTTTTATCTCGGCATATGTAATTAGTATATGATATGTGTTTTCATTTTTTTTATTCTATTTATGAGTATAGTATTAAATTATATATGAAATGAATGTGATTATTTATTACAATTTCATTATATCATTAGGACTATTTATTCAACAAATTTGATTGATTAATACGCGTTGATTTTCTGTTACGATAGATCGATGAAACAATAGCTAGACCAATAGCCGCTTCAGCCGCTGCAATAGCTATAACAAAGATCGAAAAAATATCTCCTTTTAATTGTCGATTATCAAATAAATCAGAAAATGTAACAAGATTAATATTAACCGAATTTAGTATAAGCTCAAGACACATAAGTGCTCTAACCATGCTTCGACTTGTGATCAATCCATAAATACCGATAGAAAACAAATATGCACTCAAAAAAAGTACATGCTCAAACATCATTGACTAACTCCTTATCAATCTCAATTGATTTCACTAAACAATTCAATTGCTTTAAGTTTTTCTAAACTAAAAAAAGAATTTCAGAAAGTCATAATTCCAGGGCAAAATCCAGGACAAAAAAAGCATTCACGATAGAAAAGGGGTAGAATCAAATACCTTGGAATACCTTATATTTTAGATATAGGTCTCTTAGATTAATATCATTCATATATTAACTAATTCATATATTAACTATAAATATAAAAATAAATTTGAAGGGAAATAAATGTCCTAATAATAACACGTGAGAAAAAGGCCTATTTTTTGAGTGTTAATCTTAAGTATTTTTTAATACTAAGTATTTAGTATTAAAGTAAAGTATTTATAAATCATATTCATATAAAGTAAAGTATTTATAAATCATAAAGTAAAGTATTTATAATTTATATTTTTTATGTATATTTATGTATAAATTATATTATTATTATCATATAATATATAATTATTATCATATATAATTATTATATATAATACTAAATATATACTATATATTATACTTACTAATGACTAAGACTAATTTTTTTTATTGACGAGCCATAGTAATTGCACCTATCAAGGCAACTAAAAGAATTATAGAAATGAGTTCAAATGGAAGAAAAAAATCTGTTGATAAATGAATCCCAATTTGTTGAACATTACTTATAAGGTCTTGCTCTATAATGTGGTTTGATTTTGTAGTCCAAATAATCCCATACCATGATGTATCTGAGATAGTAGTAATTAGTAAAAAAAGAATACTTGTACAAACCAGCGAAGTAACCCCATCTCCCACAGTCCAAAGATAGAAATCATTGGAATATTCTGACCCCTTCATAAACATCACAGCAAATATAATTAAGACATTTATAGCTCCTACATAAATAAGGAGCTGTGCAGCAGCTACAAAATAGGAGTTCAAGAGAATATAGAATAAGGATATACAAACGAGAACCAATCCCAAAGAAAAGGCAGAATAAATTGGATTGGTAAATAAGACTACTCCTAGACTCCCTAATATAAGAGCTAATCCCAGAAATACTACAAGAATATCATGTATTGGCCCAGTTAAATCCATTATGTATAATGTATAAAAATAGATAAGTTGAAATTTTTTATGACCCTTTTGAATAATCCAGGAAAAAAGTTACCCTATTTTGTTTTTCTTGTATATGCTATATCCCTAATTGAATTAAATTTTAATATAGTGTGAATTTTTGTATTTAGATATATTTTTATTTTTAAATTTATAATATAATTTTATAAATTATAATTATATTATATTTATATAATAAATTATATAATTATATTAATATTATAATATATTATATTTTTTTATATATTATATTAATTATTATTAATTATATTTTTATATTTTTTAATTTATAATTTAATTTAAATTATAAAATTATATTATATTTATATTAAAATTATATTTATATTTATTATATTAATTTATATATTTATTTTTATTTTATATTAAATTTATATTAATTTAATTTAAATAGCCAATCAAATAAATATCAATAATATATATATATCAAAATAAATATAAAATATATATCAAATATATCTATATCAAAAAAAGGATCTGGTCTTACTAATTGGTAACTGTCCTTGAATGAAGAGGTTTATTCTTTTCTTTGTTGATTTGAGTTGAATTCATAACTGTTTGAATTGTGTAATCTCCTATTATTGATATTGGTAACCGACCCAATGCAATTTGGTTATAATTCAATTCGTGGCGATCATAAGCCGAAAGTTCATATTCTTCAGTCATTGATAAACAGTTTGTTGGACAATACTCGACACAGTTACCACAAAATATACAAACCCCAAAATCAATACTATAATTAAGCAATTGTTTCTTTTTAATATCTGCTTCCAATCTCCAATCCACAACGGGTAGATCTATAGGGCATACACGAACACATACTTCACAAGCAATACATTTATCGAATTCAAAATGGATTCGACCCCGGAAACGCTCTGATGTAATTGATTTTTCATAAGGATATTGAATAGTTACGGGTAAACGATTTGCATGAGATAAGGTAATCATAAAACCTTGACCAATATACCTTGCAGCTCGTACTGTTTGTTGACCATAATTCATGAATCCAGTCACCATAGGAAACATATCGTATATATCAATGAAATAAAGAAATTAATATTTCTTTCTCTTGTTTGATTGAGAGAGGTTATGAATCTAGAATAGCGTTAATGTATTCTGTTATTTATAGTGAAACAAGTTGGAAAGAAGTTGTCAATAATAAATTACCTAGAGAAATAGGTAAAAGAAATTTCCATCCAAGATTTAATAGTTGGTCCATTCTCATCCTAGGCAAAGTCCATCTTGTTGCGATAGAAATAAACAGGAACAAATAGGCTTTAGCTAATGTAATGAAGATACCAATTGTCATTCCAAAGATCCCTCCTATTTTATTTATTCCGAAAAATTCAGGAAGAAATATGTATGGAAGAGATAAATTCCACCCCCCTAAGTAAAGAACTGTTACAAATAATGAAGAAACTAATAAATTTAGATAAGAAGCGACGTAAAACAAACCGTATTTGATACCTGAATATTCGGTTTGATAACCTGCTACTAATTCCTCCTCTGCTTCTGGTAAATCAAAAGGTAATCTCTCACATTCTGCTAGAGAAGAAATTAAAAAAACTATAAATCCTATAGGCTGACGCCACAGATTCCACCCCCAAAAACCATATTTTGACTGTGCCTCAACTATATCAACTGTACTTGAACTATTAGATAATTATAGTCGGCGATAACATCACAGTTTCCGTCGCTATTCCAGAACCGTACATGAAACCTCAGTTTCATACGGCTCCTCTACGGCCACAAATAAATATAAGGACTAGTCCGGTATTAACATTAATTATCTATTTGGGAAAAATAGAATAAAGATAGATTGGGGAGAGAATCCAAAATTAGACCGAGGTAATTCTGTTTGCTAGAAAAAAGCGCTTTTGAATTAATCTCATTCTCTTAAAAAAAAAAAGAAATTTTCTTTGTTCAGTAATAATTTATTACTTCAATAATAAAATACTCATTTTTGTAAATAGACAGTTCGACCCATCTTTTTTTATTAGATTACGAAAAAGAAAGAATTAGCCACTAATTCATAAATTTTTGAAAGAATTTCATATGCATGGATACGGTAAAGAAAGAATAACTAAAGATATTTTATTATTCCGTTATTTTCCCATTTCATATATTGATATTGCATTCTATTTCTTTTGTTCCTGTTCTTGTTTCTCAGAAGGACGAGGGTACTCTGAAAAAAGAGGATTAATTCGTTCTTGATAGTCATTTCTTAAATCAGTGAATAGGGGTATACTCTAGATCGGAATCTTATAAGGAAGTACTGCTTTATCATTTCTACTAACTTAAAGCCCTTATTTTGATTCATTTTTTGCGTAAATGCCTCTTTTGAGACTTTACATTATCTCTATTACTAATCTTTTGTGTATCTTGGTGTTCCTACTTGTCTACTCATTTTTGATGGATCTCCCATATGGTAATACGTACAAGACTCTAGTTGAAACTCCATACAGTTGATCCTTTGTACCCGCTTCAAGACATGAGGACTAATCAAACAATTTCCATCTTGGGGTAAACAGTTTACACTGCTTATGTTTACTTCCACTTTACTCTTGTACATAGGGAATGAGTATGAATTCTCTTACTGCGAATTTATAAGCTGTTTTGTTTCACTCATATGACTATCTAGTTTAACCCATGGACCTAAATCTGAATGATGAATAAAAAAATAACTATATCTATTCAACACATTTAACCCATTTCCTACAAAATAAAGAAAAGTTCATGTTCTAACGAATCACACGTAGAGATATTGCTAACACACATAGAGTTAATGGTATTTCATAACTAATAGATTGAGCAGCAGCTCGTAAACCACCTGAAAAAGAATATTTATTATTCGACCCATATCCTGACATAAGAAGTCCAATAGGAGCAATACTTGAAATGGCGATCCATAAGAAAACACCTATACTGAGATCGGCTAGAACAAGGCGATACCCAAAAGGAATTACTAAATAACTTAGTAAAATAGAGATGACCGCGATTGCTGGCCCGGCACTGAATAAACGACTATCCCCTCTAGAGGGTAGGAGATCCTCTTTAAAAAGTAGCTTGGTGCCGTCCGCTAAAGCTTGAAGAATTCCTAACGGACCGGCATATTCAGGTCCAATACGTTGTTGTATCCCTGCGGATATTTCTCTTTCTAACCACACAATTACTAGTACACCTATTATGATTCCCAATATCAGGATGAAAATAGGGACAAAGAGCCATATAAGTTCATAACCCTCTTTTAAGAATTCCGATCCAGAAAAAGAATTGATAGTTTGTACTTCTGTTATATCAATTATCATTTCAACGATCAACTTCTCCCATAATAATATCTATACTACCTAGTATCGTCATGATATCAGCCAATTTCATTCTTTTAACTAGCTGAGGCAAAATTTGCAAATTGATGAAACCTGGCGGACGAATTTTCCATCTCCAAGGGAAAACACTCAGATCTCCTATAAGAAAAATGCCCAATTCCCCTTTTGGGGCTTCTACTCTGACGTAAAGTTCTTGTTTTGACAATTCAAAATTGGGCGAAGGTTTTTTACTAATGAATCTATATTCAAAATCATTCCATTCGGAATCTTTTGCTCTATCAAAGCGTCGGACTTCTAAATTTTCATAAGGTCCCCCCGGAATTCCTTCTAGAGCCTGTTGAATAATTTTTATGGATTCTGCCATTTCACCGATTCGTACTAAATAACGAGCTAATGAGTCTCCTTCTTTTTGCCATTGGATTTCCCAATCGAATTCATTGTAACACTCATATTGATCAACTTTACGAAGATCCCATTGGATTCCGGAAGCTCGTAACATTGGGCCCGATAAGCCCCAATTTATTGCTTCCTCTCCCCCAATAATGCCTACTCCTTCAACTCGTTCCAAAAAAATGGGATTTAGTGTAATAAGTTTTTGATATTCGTCAACTCCTGTTAAAAAATAATCGCAAAAATCCAAACATTTATCTATCCAGCCATGAGGTAAATCAGCAGCTACTCCTCCGATACGAAAATAATTATGCATCATTCGCATACCTGTGGCAGCTTCAAATAGATCATATATCAATTCTCTTTCTCTGAAAATATAGAAAAAGGGAGTCTGCGCACCAATATCTGCCATAAAAGGGCCAAGCCATAACAAATGAGAAGCTATACGACTCAGCTCTAGCATAATTACTCTGATGTAGCTGGCTCTTTTGGGTACTTGAATATTTCCCAATTGTTCTGGTGCATTTACTGTTATTGCTTCGGTGAACATAGTAGCCAGATAATCCCAACGCGTTACATAAGGCAAATATTGTACAATTGTTCGGTTTTCCGCAATTTTTTCCATTCCTCTGTGTAAATAACCTAGTATGGGTTCACAGTCAATAACATCTTCACCATCAAGAGTAACAATCAGTCGAAGAACACCATGCATTGATGGGTGGTGAGGACCCATATTGACTATCATAAGATCTTTTCTTGTAGCCGGTACAGTCATATCTTTTTTCCCCAATTCATTATTCTATGAATTTTTCAAAATGAGGTTCGGTCAAAATAAAATCAAACAAAATATAAAAATTAAAAAAAATGGTTCAAACGAATCTTTGAATTAACGAGTTTTTGGCTCTCGAATATCCAACTGACCAATTAATTTCTTATAACGTACTCTATTTTTCTTTGACAAATACGCCAACAGCCGTTGACGTTTTCCCAGAATTATTTGTAAACCCCTCTGGGATAAAAAATCTTTTTTATGCAATTCCAAATGTGAAGTAAGTCTTCGTATCTTATTGGTGAAACTGAATACTTGAAATTCAACGGACCCCCTGTTTTCTTCTTTTTCTTCTTGTTCTTGTGAAATAATTGAGATAAATGAATTTTTGACCATAAAAGAATTTTCCATTTTTTTTTTTACTGATCAGAAATAATAATGAGAGTTTCCTCTTACTCTTGTATATAGGATTTTATATATACGATTGTATATACAATACAATTTTTTCTATCCAAATCTAATTTTAATTTTTTATTTATTAATTTGATTTGGATAGAAAGGTGTAATATATTTCTGCATTCCAAAAAGGGAATGATTTCTTTGTATTGTACCTAAGAAGATTTCGCCGATTTATTTCTAGATTTAGTTGACAAGCCATAAAATTTTGTATCATGTATCATAATATAACACAACATATGTGTATATCTTTCGGCCTTTGTATATCAAAGGCCTCACTCACACACTACACATTATTATATATATAATATAAGTTTATTGTTAATTATCTATTTATATTATATCATATCTATTTATAGTTTTATAGTTTTTCTATTTTTTTATATTATTTATATTGTAAGTAACATATTATATTACAAATAATATATTTATATAAAATGGGTGGGTATAGGTCATATACATATATATATTATAATTATATATAAATTATATTAAATTATATTATAAAATTATATATATATATATAAATTAAGATATAAATTAAGTATAGTATTAAGTATATATAAATAAAGTATATAATATAAATATAAATAAAAGTAGAATTTATTGTAAATATACATAGTATATTGTCTATATATAGTAATATTTATATATGGTAATATATACGTATGGTAATATATACGGTAATAATCTATATTTATATATAGTAATAATCTATTACATGTTATTAATATATATAGATATAGTATTTTATATTATATTTATATTTATATTGTATTGTATATTTATATTATAAATATTTATTTTATATTATATTTATATTTAATTTATTTTATATTTATTATATTTATATTAATTTATATTATAAATTATATAAATTATATATAATTATAATTTATAATTATATATAATATAATAGATATAGATAGTATTTTTAGATAGTATTTTTTTTTCATTATTTATTGTTTGTGTATTTAAATTATATTTTTGTATTTTTTTTTATTATTTTATTATATTATTTTATTATATATTAATAAATTAATTTAATCTATGTATAATTATTACTATGTATAATTATTACGTTATGTGTATGTGTAATTATTACGTATATATATAATATTATTTTATTCATTCATTATATTATAATATAAATATAAATAAATATTAAGTATTTAATATTTATTTAAATTATATTATATTTTTTTATATTTTTAATTTATTTAATTTTAATTTAAATTAAAAAATATTAAATATACTAAAATATACTATCAATTAATTCTGAAGTGTATTGTGGATACATCTGTATTCTTGACATACTGAAACGACTACCATTATTGGTATCAAACCAATACCGATTCATACAAGCTAAATCTTCTAATCGATAATTGGGCCAAAGAAATAATTTTAATTTAATTAATTTGTTTTTTTTTGCATTTGTGTTAAAATGCTTGTCCTTTTTCAAAAACTGCCCACAGTTTCTTATGCCGTTTTCATTGAAAAATAGTAGATTTCTATCTACGTCTACAGCATTCCCCTTCCAGGGATTGAAACAAATTAGAATTCTCAACTCTCTACGACGTCTAGTAGATAAAATATTTTCAGGAACAAATAAATCATAATTTTTTTTTTCTTCACTCACAAACATAGTGCTATGTTGTGAAATGGATTTCTCAAAAGGACTCTTATCAAATTTTTTTATATATTTTTTATCAGTTTTAGCTTGTTGTTTACTCTTATTGATCAATGAAATACCTATGGTTTGATATATAAAAAACTCTTCATCCCATTTTTTAGAGAAACGAACTGGTTCAATAATAAACATCCCTCTTTTTATCAATTCTGCAAGAGATAGATTTTTTTGAATCAACATTACATCTAGGCGCATCTCTCCTCTTTGAATTGAGGATATAGCAATTTCCTTTATATTTGTCAGTCTAAGTAATAAACAATATACCTTGATATTGTTGATCATTCTTTGATTCAAAGAATCATCCCATCTTAATTGAAAAAGAAAATATTTTTTCAGGAAGAAATATAGTTCTGCTTCCTTCTCACTCTTGAATTGTTTTTTCTTTTTAATGGTTGATTCTGTGTCATTTTTTTTAACATCTTCTTTTTTATTTTGTTTTTGTATATCTTGTTGTGTATCTGATCCAAGATCTCTTTGATTTAGTTTTTGTTTTTTTTTTTGTTGGTTCCGATTTTCTAATTCAAAATATCCTTCTTTGTTAGATCGTAGATTAAGATCCTTTTTTTGATTTCCGTTGATGTTCTTATTTTGACTAATATTCTCATCTCTATGAATGTTTAAAAGAAGAAATTGGATTGGTATAATCCACGGTTTAAGCTTATATGCATCATAAAGTAGTCCAAATTCTGGGAAGAACCAAGATTCCAGATTTGATATAGGACGATATAGCCTTTCTTTATTCATTCCCATCCAATCAAAAAGTTTTTTTCTTTTATTGAATGGTTTTGTTTTTTGATGAATCGTGAGAGGATAAATATTTTTATTATAAATTTTTTGATAATTATTAGTTTCAGCTTTAGTATTTTTATTAATCTTGGTACCAACATACATATTAGTCCAAGCATCCATATAGAAATTTTTTCTAAAACAAAACCGGAGAATTCTACAATCAAAGTATTTTCTATCTAGATATTTTTCTCCATATGGACTAGATTCTTCTCCTAGATAATCACTAATATCTATATCCACTAGTACATAAAATGATTCGGGTTTCCGTGTTTTCTGTGTATTGAAATTAGATGGGATTCTTTGGTCTCTGTTTACTTGTGATGGCGATGCATAAATATATGAGTCCCTTCCACTCTCATAATTAACATATTTATGTGCTAGAAGATCATATTTGTAATTTTTTTTGAATTTTTCTTTTTGTCCTGTCCGTGAGTCTATTCCGGAATAATTTTGTTTCACGTAATGAATTAATTTGTTTTTTTTATATGAATCCAATATTCTTGAGTTTTTTTTTTGAGTTGTACAGCGTTGATTGACTCTATTTCTCCATTTTTGTGGTACTAATCGAGACCATTGAGATTGAGATAAATTGTATTGATAATGATTCTTTAACCAGTTTTTCCATTTATTCATTCCAGACTTATAAAATTTCTTATGCTTTGAGGTGGAATCAAATAGTCCTCGTGTCCTACAAAAATCTTTGATTCTATCTTTAAGAAAGAGACGGATTCCGTGATATTGAAGTACGGATTTCAAGTAATATTTGTTATTAACTTGAATTTGTGATAATGTGTAAAATACATATGCTTGTGACAAAGAGGATAAGTCATAATAAAGGTTTGAATTTTTATTATTAGAAAGCGACTTTTTCATTGTCGAAATAAAGTGAATTGTATTTTTATTTGTTTGATCAATCCCTTTTTGATTTGTTTCATCAAAGAATTTATTGATCATTTTTTTTGTTAATTCAAGGAAAAGTTGTGCATTGGTCCTAAGAATGTTAATGGTACATAGAAGGATATCGCTGTATATTTTTTCAATGAAATATTTGAGAAAGTGGTCTAATTTACGTATTAATCGGGTACTCTTTCTTTTGAATATTTGCCAAATATGTTTTTGCAATTCTGAATTTTTATCAGCAGAATTTGTCTTGTTAGAGCTAATACTTATATCTGGAGTTAGAATTATTTTTTTCTTGTCTTTTGTGATTTGTTCTATTTGATTCCTGATTGTGGTTGTCCTATCAGCAAGATCTTTTATTTTTTTTTCTATAAGTGAACGTTTTGTCCAATCTGTGGATCGAATTCGAATGGTTGATTCGTCGGTAATCTTATTACTGATTATGGAATCTTTTATATTTTCGTCCGATTCACCTATTTTTACTTTTCCGAATCCAAATAAAAAAATGGGGTTTCTTTTTTCAAGTTCTTTTATTATTCGTTTTATAACTAGAACTGTTTTGTTAACCCATCTTGTTTTTTCTTTTGAAATCCTTAAAAACCATTTTCTCGTTTTTTTAAAAACTTTTAGAACTAGAGAAAGAGAAAATGTTTTTTCCACTTTTCTAATTTTTTTTTTTAACTCTTTAAAAATAGGTTCAAAAAAAGAAGGTTGTTCTCGAGGAGAACCGAAGGGGAGTTCCGCTTCTCTTCCCCAGACTGTTAAAAAACAAAAATTGTCCTCCTTTCCCCCTTTTTTCATTGTATCTCTATGATGGGATCGTACCTTAGTTTGCCAAGGTTTCAGACGGAAAGGAAATAGAATTTTTATTTGAATACCATCCGTTAACCAATCTTTTGGAAATTCTGTTTCTGATAATTGAATACCATTATAGGTACATTTAACATGCATTTCTCTATTCCAATCTTTCAAATCCTCGTACCATTCGGGGAATTGGAATAATAACATACGGCCGACATTTTTAGCTATTATCAATGAGGGCAATACAATGTATTTTCGAAGAATCGATTGGGTTACTAACATTGAACCTCTTATTGCTTGAGCAAGAATAATGTTATCCCAAGTTTCTGATATTGTTATACGTTCATTTTCCTCTTTTTTTTCCTTGTTTTTTTTCTCTCTTTCTTTTGCCTCTTCCTCCTCAGACTCAGAATCGAAAATTTCAAATTCCGACTCTCTACCCATCCAATCCCTAAAAACGAGATTCATCATTTCGGAAATGTCAAAAGAGAGAAAAAAGGTTTTGTCTATTTGATCCAAAAAAAGTGGCGAATGCACATTTGCTTGAAACATTTCCCAAGTAACTGTTTTACGTCTTTGAGCCCGCATGGATCCTTTGATTAGATCCCGACGAAAATCCGATTGTTGTGAGTAACGTATCAAAGACACCTCTTCCGCTGGATCAGTATCACCAGTATTACTAATACTATTGGTAGTTTCGTCCTTATCAGTATAAATTACAACACGTTTGGCTTTTCTTGAACGAATTTCATGATCTTCCATTGGTTCTTCTTCATTTTCATTTTCATTTTCTTCTTCCTCTTGTTCTTCTAAATCGTCGGTGGTCAATTCGTATGACCATCGAGGAACCCCCTTTCTTATTTCTTCTATTTCAGGTTCAGGAAAATGAAATTGATTATTTTGATTTCTAATTGTTTGATCATTGTGATCGGTTGTAACTACATCGAATATCAATTGAAAACATTTTGCTTGCTTTTCTGAATCAATTCTTTTTTCTTCTGCCAATAAAGACAGTTTTTTAAAATTAAGACTGGGTGAGGATTCAAATGGGACTTCGCCATTTGAGGTTAAGGAATGACCAATATTTGTCGATAAAAATTCTCCATCAAAGAGATTCTTTTGATATTCAAATTCTTTTTTTTTTGAATCGTTAGAAAGTAGACCGTGAATTTTATTTATCCAGACTATTTCTATGGGCTTCTCTGCATCTGTAGAAGTTATTGCATCTGTAGAAGTTATTAAATCATTACTGATTGAACGTGAATATAATTTTGTGATTTTTCCGCGATATGGTCCGTTTAAAAAAGGATCGTACATTTTAGGCAAGCATTCCTTTTCATTTTCATCATTGCATAATCTGGTTCTTTTCTCGAGCACATCTAGAACAAGGGATCCTGTTTTTTTTTCTAGAGTTTTTATTCGATTTATTAATTCATTGCTCAAGGTGTGCTTTTTTTGTTCATTAGTATAAACCCAATAATTATCCTCGTGGGATAGTTTTTCGGTCGTGTACAAAGATATCTTTCGTTCTATCATTTCTGAAAAAGTTGATAAACTCGGCGGATATGTAAAAGATATTCTTTGTTTTCCATCACTCGGACATGTATAAAAAAAATATTGTGACATTTCATTTCGTACAGCATTTTCAAACCGATCATTTTTTATATATCGAGATGGACGATTCCATCGTTTACAGTCGAAAAGAAAAGTGACAAGCGGTTTTTCAAACCAAAAAAGGCTTTTGTCTTCCTTACTTTCTAACTCAAAAAGTTCTTGTTCTCGATACCTATTAAGATAAGAGTCTTCGTAAACCGGGCTAGCCTTATAGTACGCCTCTTTAAGGTTAAAGTGGAATTCATCCTTTGTTTTTGTTTTTTCTTTTCCACTCGCGGGGATTTTGTTCATTTCATTTATTTTGTACGGATCCTTTTTTTCTTCGTCCTCTTTAGTTTCTTTTCGGGCCGAAGTTTTTTCTATGTCGCTTTCTTCCTCATTTTCCCTGCGTTCCCCCGTTACTGAGGTTTCCTTGAATTTTTTAGTAATAATGGGGAAAGGCATTCTGCCTAAATAGTATACACAAGTGATAAATAAGAGAATATTAAAGATTCGAGCCAGAGAATTTCTAGATTCTGAAAGAAGGTACTTATTAGATTGAGTGGAATGGTTTTGCCGTATCCAAAATACAACTAATTCGACCCACTTAATAAAAAAAATGTGACCAATTAACCAACCAATAAAACTACTCGTTACAAATAACATCTTGTTGTTGCATCGAAACATATAAATGTTGACTAATCTGGCTAATGTTGAACTTGGTAAAAAAAAATGGTTGAATAATTGAAAAATCAAATTATTCAAGAATATACATTGAATGTTGAAATTACGTATTGAATTTCTAGTAGTAGATCCGTAATCTAAAAAGTTTTTCTTATTGCTCCAGAAGAAATGAAATAAAAGATATGGTAGAACTAGGACAGTTATTGTATGGGGTTTGCCCAATGCTAAATGCAGAGGCGCATAATAGATTGATATAAACATCATAAGCTGTCCCATAATGAAACCGGTTGTTGCTGATATCTGCTTTTCGGTTCCTTCTTCCATAACCCAAGCTCGAAGAAGGAAGAGATAAGAGGGCCCTATGTAGAACGTGGTCATAAATCCATAATAAAGTCCAACTATAACAACGGAATTTATTATCTTCATGCATAAGGATAATGGATTACCTA